ACTATCGAATATTTTCTTAGTCTTAGTGAAGCTAGTCTTATTAATAAGATCACCTGCGCGTGCTAGAATAAGGAAAGACCGGGCCCAAGCCTTTCGAACGAATGGAACTAAACTACTAGCAATCTATAGGAATGATTCAATAAGAAGAAAGCCCGATTACTCTCGGCGGCACTCTGCGAATGCTTTTGTTTTTTTAGTTGAATGTGAACTCTTCTTGGCTGTTAGCTCAAAGAGAGTGAAGTCCGCCGTCTTGTACTGATCCCCTTCGGCAACTCGGCCGGCGGAAAGGGTTATATTGAAAAAGGGCTTTCGGTTTCCTCTAAGTTCATACGTCCACTCAGAATGGTTACTGGACAAGACTGGGGTAGCCAGCCGCTTTATTGTCTGGTCATCCAACCCCCTACCCTCCACAGGGAGTTCCGGGTGGTCTTTCCACCCCAATAGAACCAGCAAACCCGGGAAACTTCCTTCTAGTCTATCCCGTATCCCTTCCTGGGTGAGAATCCGTTACTCTCTCAGGCAACTCGTTTAAGAACCCCTTTTAGGCCCCCGTCTTCTTAGTATCTTGTGCCTGTAATAAACATAAATTATGTTTCGTGTCCTAATTCAAACGCGGAGAAGGAGGCAAGTGTATTCCCCTTTGGGGTGGGGCTACGAAACTAGGCTATTCAAACCAATCCATCCGATTTAGTCTAGCTTGAACGTGGCGAACTCTTTTTTGAAGTTGAATCAAGAGGTGTTATATCCTTTTATAATATAAGTAGTTTTGATCCCCCTCAATGGAAATTTTGTTTTGATTGACTGAACCGGGGGAAAGACAGACTTGCGAGCAAAGGACCTATCCTCGTTTCGCTGAACTACCATCAAAAAAATCTCCCCTGCCTGCTAAACTACTCTTTTCAAGAATCAAGAAAGTAAAGCGATGTCTTTTAAGGTAAGGGCGTAAGGGCAGATTCATGACCAAAGCAGACAAAGGAGCTCCTATCCCGACTAAGCTAACACTAAGATCGCTTCTTCCTATTCTACATAGGATAATCTTGAAAGAAGACTGAACCGCTTGAAGCTAAAAGCTAGTTCGAATCCTAACTTCTTTTCTTCGCTCCAACTTCGCATCTTTATCCATCATAATTTCGAAAATTCCCTCACATTCGGACAAGAACGGCAATCCTTACAATCAGACAAGGCTCTAACCTAGATGAGATTGTTTTACCAGCAACAAGAGAGCAGATCCTCTTTTGGTTAGAGGGGAGGCTCCCGGACAGCGGACGGTAGGACAAGATGATGGTTCTTAATTGACAGATGGGGTACACGCGTCAAAGGGTGGACTGGACTTATGGATAGGGAATGATGGCGATCTTTCTTTTATTCAAATACTAACTTGTGCGCCGGTCAATAACCCAGATCGAGACTTAAAAAGTACAGCCGGGGATAAGGGGGTTGGTCGATTGGCTCAATAAAGATAAATTGTTAGTCATATCCCCCAGGGATAGCCTTTAGATCCTGGACTCAGGTTGACTACTCGTTGGACCTAAGACAGCTAATTAATACTCGTCTGTGTACATTTCAAGCCAACTCAAAAGCTCAACCAATGCTTTCTTTGCTTTCGGGCGATGCCCCTACTAAAAAGCCATTGATCCAGTTATCTTGTTACCCTTGGCTATGCTACTGACTCGCTGAAGCGGCAGAACCATATAGACTGCATAGTCAACAGAAGCAGCTGGATCATTGGCTAAGGGTGCTTGGTAGCGTGGCTCGGCTTAGCCGGCAATATGCATGGGTATAAATCGGGAAAAGTGAAAAAGAACATAAAACACATATCATATCATTATCGAATTCAACGGTTGCCTATTCAGATTAGATCGTGGATAGGCACCGCGTAATTGGATTTCCCTCTTGAATGTAGTTCACTAATGATCATACGAGACAGCTGATGACACAAAGCTTGTTTAATGTGAAAAATAGAAATATAAAATAGAAATTTATGTTTCGGAGAAATGAGTTCTTACTTATAAGCCTCACAAGCTAACTTTCTCTACTTCAAAGAAAGGCGAAGATGACTATCGAGTGCATCGGGTCTAGGCAATTGCCTAGATACATAGAGTTCCCGTCCGTACTGACCTGGACATGAGATTAGGGCGAGACGAGCTAAAAAGGAAAGAAAAGGCCCTAGTATGAAAACAGATTATCCACAGGCTGGTTTGAAAGGATATAAATGAAAGCATCGGTTATGATTATGAATAGAATAGACCAAGGGCCTTCCAAGTTCCTTAAGGACAGACAAAAGCTACAAAAGGGGCTTTTTTTGGTAGTTCGACAGGAGGATATGCTGAAACAGACAGATATCTGTAGTACAAATGTCCGGATTCAAGGCCACAAATTCGCCAAAGCTGATGAGACTAAATAAAGAGGCCTCTCTCGAAGAAGGCGCTAACATAGTCATTCAGCAACGGAATCTTTCCATCGATCCGCAGATCAATCGTTCATTCCAGCGGAAAGATTC